TCTTTCTATAGTGAAGATAGTCGCACGTAATGACAGATCACTGCCATATTATTAAAAGCTTGTGGTAAGAATGGGTTTCGTTCTAGTGCCCTAAAATAATATTCTAAAGCTTTCGTATGTTCCCCATTACTTGTGTGAATAAGGCCTATATTATAGAGTATATAACTTCGATCATAGGGATCGATTTCTAGTCGCATAGCTTCATAATAATTCTGTAAAGCTTCCGCATAATTTCCTTCGGATTGAGCTGACATCCGTTACGGTCGTCATTCGATTCAAAGAATCTCCGTTCCAGAACCGTACATGAGATTTTCATCTCATACGGCTCCTCCCTTAAAGATACATAATGAAAAGGGTTGAAATAGTCTCATTATGAACTGAGTGGGGCTAGTGTTTTTACACTAAATCTCTAGCCAACCTTCTTGCGCAAGAACTTTTAAAATATAAAAGATAACTCCAACAATTACTTTGTCCTCAACGCCTCCTAATTTCCAGGAAATAGTCACTTCAACAGTCTTCGACGGTTATATGGGTATCCAAAGTACCAACGAGATGGATGTTTGTTGTCCCAACCATTCTTGTTAGCCCCAATCCAGATAAGAAAGGGGAGTCAGTAAGTCATTTTTAACAAAGCTTTGGTCTTGTCGATTGCTAGGTGTAGTGCTTCTTCCCCTATGCCGCCTATTGGTACTATATTACTAAGAAGTAGGATTGACCTGTAATACAGAACACACAGGTATAACCTTCTGCTCAATACTAATACTAAAATTCATAATTGAAGCCATAGTATCTGAGGCTGCATCAATCGGGGATACACGACAGAAGGAATTGTTCCATTTCGAAACTTCACCTTCAACAAGCGTCGATTTTTTTTTAATATAGAAACTATCGAATAAGAATATTTGGGCTTTCTATCTCAAATCGTGTGCCTTTCTCGTTAAACTAGGAGCAGTAAAAAAAAAAAAAGAATCAAATCACACCATCTCTATAATAGGTAAATGCCTCTTTTTCTCCCGAAGTTGTCGGAATTATTCGTAATAAGATATTGGCCACAATTGAAAAGGTCTTATCAATAAAATTTCCATTTATCCGTGATCTAGACATAGGTATCAATCCATTCTATAATTCTTCTCATTACCCCTTGTGAGAAAACGATTCCACAAACAAAGGATTTTACAGTACGAAATAACATAAAACCATATTATCAGTTCCAACAATTTCAATAAAGAAACAAACAAACCTTCGACTTACTACTTAAATTTAAATTAAATATTTAACTTATTCCGAAAATATTAAATATTATTTAATTATTATTTAATTATATATATATAATTTTAATTATATAATAATATATAATTATTTTCCAATTTAAAATTCTTTCAAGTACAAAAATGACTCCTTTAAAAAAAAAATACGAAAAGGAATTTTTTAATTTTTTTCGGTTTCTAAGTCATAATCATTGTGTAGGAGAGATGGCCGAGTGGTTGAAGGCGTAGCATTGGAACTGCTATGTAGGCTTTTGTTTACCGAGGGTTCGAATCCCTCTCTTTCCGTACTTTCACCTAAAGTCAATAACATTCCTAACTGTAAGAAATCAAACAAAACTAAATATCATACATATATTTATTAGAACATAAGAGTTAAATTCGCGACGGGATAGGATATCTGAATGGGATAAAATTCGTACTAAACCCCTGGACTTTAAACCTTAAGTCAATACCCTTTAGCTTTTTTTTTTAGGGCTAACTCTGACGGGAATAATATTCTACCACCAGTAATTCGTTTATTTTCAAACCGACCCCCTTAATATCTATTATTTGATTGACTAGTCCTTTATACGGAAATGGGTGAAGAATCAAATGTTTAGGCAATTCCTCACGGGAGGATGAATCAAGATAATTTTGAATTAGAGTTCTGGATTTTTGTTCATCCTTCGCCATGATAGTATCTTGGGGTTTGCAACGATAACTTGGTATATCTACTATACGACCATTAACTAAAATATGTCTATGATTAACTAATTGGCGGGCTCCAGGAATAGTAGGAGCCATGCCCAACCGAAAAAGGATGTTATCCAAACGCATTTCGAGTAATTGTAGTAAAACCTGACCTGTTGACCCTTTGGCTTTTCTGGCGATACGGACGTATTTAAGTAATTGTCGTTCTGTAATACCATAATGAAAACGCAATTTTTGTTTTTCTTCTAAACGAATACGATATTGAGATCTTTTAACGGAGCGTGATTGGGCTCTAAGATCACTTCCGGTTCTAGGCTTTTTATTTGTTAGTCCAGGCAAAGCCCCTAGACGACGTATTTTTTTGAAACGAGGTCCTCGGTAACGCGACATAAAGACTCCTTTCTTTATTTATATTTTATTTATTTTATTCTTTCTTTATTTATATTTATATATGTATTTCATTTTACAAAAAAACCTAAATTAAAACTAAATAAATGAAAAAATAAATCCCTTAAGTATTGTATTACAATGAATAATGAGATGTATTGTATATATATCATATACAAACCCGTTTATATATTCTATTCTATATTTTGTATTAAAATATGTAAAAAATAAAAGGAAAAGAAAGAGTCTTTTTCCTTATTTCTTCTGCCAAGATTGAACCCTTTGCTTTTCCCCTTTTAGTCAAAATTGGAAATTTCTACAATTTAATATATAATAAATAGATCGGTAATTTTTTGAAGAAGGAAAAAAAAAGCGCCCTTATATTTTCTTTTTTTTCTTTGATTAAAAAAAAAGAAAAGCCGGCTATCGGAATCGAACCGATGACCACCGCATTACAAATGCGATGCTCTAACCTCTGAGCTAAGCGGGCTCACATAAATCCTACATACATAGAAAGTTAATAAACTATATCTTAGTTGAGGCTTATTCATTTTTATTCTTTTATGATATGAATTTCAAATAAAAATAAATATTGAATTTAGTTTATTTCTAGTTCTAATATATTTGATATTTTTCGTCTAGAGTAATTGGATTCTAGTTAAGATTTCGAAATTATATGAAATTTTTCATTATCTCTATATCTCTATAATTAAAAATTAAAATTATAATGAATAGATATTTTTTATTTTCGTTTTTAGTTAGAAAGAGCTGTGCCAAGAAAAAAAGAATAAAAAATCAATAAAAAAGAAATCCAGACCCTAAGTAACATAATAATTTTGGTGTTTTCAGTCAGAGACTAAGATGCAAAACAAAGAATCGACCCTTTGAGTATTACAGACTGCCCGGGAAAATTAACGAAAGAGTAGGAAGATATATGGTTTCTATCCGTCTATATTGAATTGTAGCTATAGAAATGATAGAATCATTTCGGATTAGACCAAATAAAATTCTATCTGATAGAAATGAAAGAAGATAAAGAAAAAGATAAAAATTAGGATAGGAGGAAACACCTTTCGGTTATAGTAATCCGTAATAAATAAGAAATTCGAAGGTTACGGCCGGACATAATATTGAGCTCTTAAATTTTAAAAACAAAAGGGGGATATGGCGAAATCGGTAGACGCTACGGACTTAATTGGCTTGAGCCTTAGTATGGAAACCCGCTAAGTGAAAACTTTCAAATTCAGAGAAACCCTGGAATTAATAAAAAAGGGCAATCCTGAGCCAACTCCTTTTTTCAAAAGAAACAAATCATAATTAAGAAAGCAAGAATAAAAAAAAGGATAGGTGCAGAGACTCAAAGGAAGCTGTTCTAACAAATGGAGTTGACTGTGCTGTGTTGTTATACGCCTTCTTCCGTGGAAATTCCAATCCAAGAAAAAGAGTGAAGAATATACGTACTGAAATACTTAATGACACCCCGAATCTGTTCTGTATTTTTTTTCTAATTTAGAATTAAGTTAGAATTAAGTATCTATAATTCACTTCTAAATCTATCTAAATAAATATTTAGACTATGAAATGAAAAAATACAAGAATTTTTGTGAATCGATTCCAAGTTGCAAGTTGAAAGTATAATCAAATATTAATTCATCAAAACATTCACTCCATAGTCTGATAAATATTTTGAAGAACTGATTAATCGGACGAGAATAAAGATAGAGTCCCGTTCTACATGTCAACATTGACAACAATTAAATTTATAGTAAGAGGAAAATCCGTCGACTTTAAAAATCATGAGGGTTCAAGTCCCTCTATCCCCAAAAACTTATTTCACTCCCCAACTAGTTATCCTTTTTTGTCATTAGCGTTTTGAAGGTGGTTATGTTCTTCCTTTTTTTCTTTTTCCGAACGAAAACATTTTTCTCTTATGACAAGTCTTGTGATATATATAATATACCTACCCATAAATCTCTTTGAACAAGTAGTACTTAGTTGAGTAATTCACAAGGCATATTATTACTATATACTCGTTAAAAACTTGAAAAAATTTATAGATTAATTGAAAACCAAGAAATTCCGGTACCTCGATAAGACTTTGTAAGACTTTTCATCCCTTTAATTGATAATTGACACAGGCCCAAGTTATCTAGTAAAATGGGGAGATAATGCACCAGTAAAGGGGAATGGTCGGGATAGCTCAGCTGGTAGAGCAGAGGACTGAAAATCCTCGTGTCACCAGTTCAAATCTGGTTCCTGGCACATTATTATTTTTTTTTGATGAGGATATAGTCTAGAAATTGACGAATATGGATCGATATACATATTCATTAATAGTCAAGATTATGATACATGCGCAATTTTTTAGCTAGTTATAGTGGGAGATACCCCATCTATTTTTTTTTTTTTAATAGATGGGTAAATATTTTTATAAAATAAATATTTTTATTATGTTTTCTCTTTTTTTGTTCATAATCTTGTGTTTCCTCTCAGGCAAAATGGCTATTAATACTTCAATACATATTCCAAATGGTTAAATTTAGTTAGTTGAAACACCCCCCCAAAAAAATTGAAGTAGAGTCTCGAAGAGTAAAGGATCAAAATCAATAAGCTTGATCCCAGATCCAGTATAAAAAGAATAAGATTACCTTTGAT